CGCTCTAAAAGATGTTGATCGTAAATGAGAAGATTGTTTACGGAGAAAACGGAATATCGATTCCGATTCATATACATAAAAATTATATAGGAACAGAAATAATCTTTGATTCTCTTTTGAAAAACTAAAATTAATTTTAGTTTTTTTGAGTAATAAGACTATTCCAATTATGATACTCGTAGAGAAAGAATTTCAATAAGTACAAAAGAGGGGCATCTTGTATCCAATAGCGAAGGGTTTGAACCAATAGTTCAAGATGGATAGGATAGGGTATTAGTATATTTAATACATGATTTAAATGGGATAATTTATCCTCTAAAAAAGGAAATATGGAATGAATAGATCGTAAATTAATAGATTTTTCTATTTCTTTACCTTCTAGGGAAGATACTAATCGCAGTGAGAATGGAATTTCGACAATGACTGCAAACCCTTCTGATATAATTGGAGAATTAAAATTTTTATTATGCCCTATTTTATTATTATTATTATTATAATCATTAATAATAAAATGCTTCTGTTGATACATTCGAGTAATTAAACGTTTAACAATTAGTAAACTATATTTATTATCATAACCTAAATTTTCCCTAGACTCATAAGGAATCGATTTAGTTAACCCATGATCATGAGAAAGTGCATAAATGTATTCCTGAAAGAGAAGTGGATATAGGAAGTCTCGTTCTCGAGATCTATCTATCTTTAAATATCCTTGTAATTCCTCCATTTGAAATTAGATTTGAACCAAAGCTGGGGATTTTATTTCTCGGGCCATCAAATGATACTATAGTACGATACAGTCAAAACAAGGTATCCGGGTATATAGTATGAAAATAATAGATACCTTGGAGATGATTAATCAACGGATTCTCTTTCCATCCAATTGTTTTTTTTTTATAAGATACCGAGATGGTTATCAATTCAGGGATATAGTTAATAGTTAGGATTCATAAAAAAAGTGGATTCTCCACTTTTTTTAAGGTTATTTCATAACCTTTTCCCGCACCAGGAACTAATATATTTCTAACGTATAATTAGATCGGGTAATTATTCAACTAAGAACAGAAGCTCGTTGCTTTTTGTGTTTCCCTGTAATTTGAGCTTTTCGGCTCTATCCATTTATTCACTCGATCCAACCATGAATTTATTTTTTTGTACCGCTCTAAAAATAAAAACTCCAAGAATCCAAACAATATTTTGTACCGATTCTGTAAGGATTAAGTACTCTTATCTTAAAGTTATTCATTTATACGACATGCTATTTTTTCCATTCATTCCCTCTCAGGATCAGTCGTGGTCTTACAACCTCTACCAACGGTATGGACGAATCCGTTGCTTCATCCAAATGTGTAAAAGATTCTAGCCGCACTTAAAAGCCGAGTACTCTACCGTTGAGTTAGCAACCCCAAAATGGAATTATGGTGTATAGATACGATCGGAATAAAAAAAGAGAAAAATTCGATTGCATAACCCCCCGATAAAAAAAACATTTTTTTTTTTAGTCAATTATGAACATAAAAATGACCAGATCTAAATGAAAATATAATAAATTAATAGATAAGATATATATATAAATTATGTTATTGAATTTAATTTTTGTTTATTCAGAAGAGACTTATTGTGTTTATGTTAATCGAATCCAAGGAACCCATCACTTACATGAAGTAAAATAAAAAAAAAAACTTATGGGGCGTGGATCTATTTATCCACGATCAATTATATTTGTTCAATACACTATTGTCAATATGAACGCTAAAAAAATAAAAATAATCGTTGGATTGGCACTTCATAAATAACCTAAAGAGAGAATAAAAAATTATACAAAACTAGCCTAGGGCCACCCCTCATTTATTTTTCGTTTTTTTTTTCGTGTAATTAACACGAAGTTGCTAAAATATCTCTGCCTTCTTTAAAATATCATGAACAGTTTCCGTAGGTTGAGCACCTTTTTCAAGGAAATATAGAATAGCGGGAACATTTAAATAAGTTTGATTCTTTATCGGATCATAAAAACCCACTTTCCGAAGATCTCTTCCTTCTCTTCGGGATCGAACATCAATTGCAACGATTCGATAGATAGCTCATTGGGATAGATATAGACAAAAAATTCCCCCCTTAGAAACGTATAAGAGGCTTTCTCCTCGTACGGCTCGAGAAAGAATGATTCTAATTTATGTCATAGTATATATAGTGGCAAATAGATCCCTAAAATCATCAATTCAATTAAATTACACTACACTATCTATTCTATTTATTTTTTTATTCCTTTTTATTCTTCCTTGACCGAAAAAACCATTCGTACTTATAACTCAAGTTGGATAATTATCAAAGAGTTCAAAGGAAAAAAATCCCGAGTCCTTGGCATTTCATTTATTGAGCTATCTATAGCCAATTTTTTGTATTCCTTATTCTATTCTGCTCAAATTGTTGAGACAATTGAAATTGGCGTTTTCTTGTTCCAGGATCGTTTATCTTTATTTTGAATCATTAGGTTTAGACATTACTTCGGTGATCCTTAATGGTTTCAAAATGGCAGCAACATACCTTTTTTTTTTTTTATTTATTGAATATCGAAGAATCATACGAACGCTTGATTCCCGTGTGATACACTTTTTATCGAAATAGTAAAAAAAAAAGGGGGGGAGATTTTGTTAGAATTAAATCTTTTTTATTTCTATATCGAAGATATGTTTACGAAGTTGTTACAACTTATTAATTGACATTAACCCTAGATCCTGACCTCTGAGAAACGAATTAATTCTTTCCGCTCGAGCTCCATCGTGTACTATTTACTTTAACCCACAACCAATTAAATGGGGGTTTTAGTAAAACGGAACAAACTATGTCGAGCCAAGAGCACCTCAAAATTCCTATATCAAAAATGGTGGCTGTAAGAATCCACAACCGATCGTGTCTTTCAAGTCGCACGTTGCTTTCTACCACATCGTTTTAAACGAAGTTTTACCATAACACTCCTCTCCTCTAGTTTTGAACCGGTAGGGAATTGATTCAATATGGAATCATGAATAATCATTGGCTCAATCGATACATAATAATATATACTTTAGTCTTTTTTTTCTATTTTATGTCATAATGTATGGGTATTTATCTGAAAATCTGATCTGGAGAAGTCTCAACAAGAATTGAATTTTAAAAAAAAATAATAAAAAAAAAAAAAAAAAAACAATTTCTAAAGAACACGAATAAACTAAATTGTATGGCTCTGGGACGGAAGGATTCGAACCTCCGAATCGCGGGACCAAAACCCGTTGCCTTACCACTTGGCCACGCCCCATTTAGATTTATAATAAACACTAATCTAGGTGTTGATTGTTCGTCAATTCCTGGCCCAAATCTTTATGGAATCCATTAGATTGTTGATAAGATTTGCCACGTGTAGTTGTAAATTTAAACTGAATTTATTGATCATTACATATAATTCAATTAAGATATTGTATGAAAGTATGATTCCTTCCATTTTCATTTGAAAGTTTAAGGATTTTTGATTGGGTTAGTCAAAGAAGGATTTTTGGTCTATTTAAAATTTTTAATCTTATATCGATAACTCAATCAAAATACAATTATTTACAAGAATGAAACATTTTTTATGCTTAATACCTTTAGTTTGATCTGTATTTATCTTAATTCTATACTTCCTAGTAATTTTTTCTTTGCTAAATTGCCAGAGGCTTACGCTTTTTTCAATCCAATCGTAGATGTTATGCCAGTCATACCTTTGTTCTTTTTGCTCTTAGCCTTTGTGTGGCAAGCTGCTGTAAGTTTTCGATAAGATCTTTAATACTGTCCTACAAACATTCATGATTTATTCAATAAAAAAAGATTCTAACAATCAATTGATAAGATCAGATAAGTCTTACATTGTAAAGTAAACCCTCAATTCAAACACGGAAATTCTTGGATAAGCGCGATGAATTTAAATCCCATCCCCTCATTTCCTCACCTCAGTCTGAACTTCTACTTCCAGTAAACAAGGACCCCATAGAAGGGTCCCACAATAATGAATTGTGCACATGAAAGATAATTTTAATACCGAAAGAGTCTTATTACAAATAAATTTATTAAAATGAAAATGAGTTTCTTTTATAGAAACTACTTTAATTTCTTGGTTTGGTGTCAAAATGGAATGTGTGGTATAAAAATGGATAATCTATTCCCTTTTTACCAAAAATGATCTTATCTTGGAGATTTTGTAATGCTTACTCTCAAACTCTTCGTTTACACAGTGGTGATATTCTTTGTTTCTCTCTTCATCTTTGGATTCCTATCTAATGATCCGGGGCGGAATCCTGGCCGTGAAGAATAAAAAAAAAAAAAAAAAAAAAAATTTTCTTTCGAATTCGAAAGAAAATCTCAAGTCATCAGAAGAAACGGAAAGAGAGGGATTCGAACCCTCGGTACAAATAACTCGTACAACGGATTAGCAATCCGACGCTTTAGTCCACTCAGCCATCTCTCCCAATTAAACAAAGGATAATAACTATGTTACACATGAAGTAAAGATAAAGAAAAGCTTTATTTGAATTTATTTAGTCTATAGATACAGATACAAAAAGATAAAAATCTTATCCGTTTTTCAGCAATGTAATTTTTTGTTTATATTGTTTATATATTAATATAATATATATTATATAACGGGAATACCCGCAATAAAAATAAAAGTAAATAAAGTAATACCTCTTTGATTTCGTACGAACGCTTTTTTTATTCCTATTATAGATTCGTGCACAATTTTTTGTTATGTTCTGACTTCAATGGTTCTTTCGGACCGCACTTGTCACTAAATAATTCACCCAAGATATAACTCATTATTTCAATAGGCTTTCCTTTGCCTATCTCATCAAGGTGCCCCCGAAAACAAGTCAACATCTGAATGTCATTATTTTGTTCCGATCCTATCTTGATTACGTATCATGCTCTTGTTCGACAAATGATCCATTCATATACAATAATCGTATTGTAGCGGGTATAGTTTAGTGGTA